ACTGCTGAAACTGCGTGAAACCCTCACAAGGGTTTATGTACAAAGAACGGGTAAACCTTTATGGGTTGTATCCGAAGACATGGAAAGAGATGTTTTTATGTCAGCAACAGAAGCCCAAGCTTATGGAATTGTTGATCTTGTAGCGGTTGCATGAAAATAGCATGGATTTCGCCCAACTCCGTGATTTGAGATTTTATCTTTTTATTTTACCAAGTTTAATATTCTATCTATTAAAACTTAGTTATTAGTTAATAGAATATTAACTAGAAGTAATTCATAATCATCTGGTTAGGATCGATCTAAACCAGCCCATCATATTATGGATATGATTCAACATGCCAACTATTAAACAACTTATTAGAAATACAAGACAGCCAATCCGAAATGTCACGAAATCCCCCGCTCTTGGGGGATGCCCTCAGCGTCGAGGAACATGTACTAGGGTGTATGTGCGACTCGTTCAGATCATGAGCTAGCCCAAAAGAAAGAAAACAATTTTTCCAGTATCCATGATCAATACCGATGAATAGGATAGAATGGAAAAACAAACTCCATTCACTATCTAAAAATAAAAAAATCTATCATATCCCTATCCCTCTATTGTGTATGAAATTTATGGTTTCCATTGGTGCAAATCCAATCACCTCAATTTAAGATGATAAGCAATTCTCCATTGATAACAAATGGTTATCCATTAAGCGGAGGAAATCTGATTTAAAAAACAGAAAGATTAGGCTCTCCCCTCTTGCCAAGAACGGACTAACAAGGTCAGCTACCCAGCTAACCTTCATAATTAAATACCGTTACTGTATATATAGGTAGATCTGATTGTGAAAGACCTATTACTGGATAATTCATGGGTAGAGCTAAAGAATGTGAACTATACAAGTTACCAATAACATTGATTAAATGAAGTAAAGGCTCCGGTGTATAGAGAAGACCTCACCGTTTAAGAAGTAACCATAGAAACGATGGAATCCACTATTTCTTTATCTATTTAGATTGATTTTTTCAATTGACTCTATTTTTGATACCTAGTAGAATACAATTTCTTATTCTTATTTCTAAGTGAAATGCCTAGAAAAAGAAAAAAGCAAAAATCGTGGTCGGGAAGGTTATAGTAGCCAAAGCCATTGGAATTTTTATTTTATACATTGGAAAAATCCGTTTTGTTATTAATAGACTAGGAAAGGGGAAAGAATAACTGAAAGAAAGGAAATCAATTAGTTATTCGTCAAAGTTTCATTTCATTTATTCAATGACCAGAATTAGACGGGGATATATAGCTCGGAGACGTAGAACAAAAATTCGTTTATTTGCATCAAGCTTTCGAGGGGCTCATTCAAGACTTACTCGAACTATTACTCAACAAAAAATAAGAGCTTTAGTTTCGGCTCATCGGGATAGGAATAGGCAAAAGAGAAATTTTCGTCGTTTGTGGATCACTCGAATAAATGCAGTAATTCGCGAAAGAGGGGTATCCTATAGTTATAGTAGATTAATCCATGATCTGTACAAGAGACAGTTGCTTCTTAATCGTAAAATACTTGCACAAATAGCTATATCAAATAGGAATTGTATTTATATGATTTCCAATGAGATCATAAAAGAAGTAGATTGGAAGGAATCCACCGGAAGAATTTAAACAGAGTTCCCCGGAGAATGAACTCCGGGAGGGTAGAGTAGAAATGAATATGATAAAATATCATAAATTGATAAATAAAGTAGTCAAAATGAACGAACGCATTCAATAAAAAAAAGATTTCTTCTTCCCCGATTCTTTTTTTTTCTTACGACATGATAATTAAATTTGGATTCTTAGATTTTTCGAACAAAATACCAATCTGCCTTTGAGTTTGGATTGGAATTTTGATTCAAATGAAGAAAGAGTAAGTCTATTTATTTCTAGTTCTAAGACCAGTAGTTCTAGCCGTCGACTCGGTTCTTTCAAATTGTTTCTCATTATTAAGAAAAGGTAACGAAGATAAAATACGAGCTTGTTTTATAGCAGTAGTAATTAATCGTTGTTGTTTCAAGGTCAATCTATTCACTCGCCTAGATAATATTTTTCCTTGTTCACTAATAAATCGACTAATTAAACTCATGTTTCTATAATCAATTCGATCCCCCGATTGAATCGGGGGCAAACGCCTACGAAAAGATCGCTTGGATTTAAAAAAAGGTCGCTTGGATTTATCCATGGTTTGTTTAGTTTATTCCTTATCCCGAAAATCCTATTTCTCGGATCTAAAATGAATTAGAAATAGGATTTTATTTGTTTATATTTAAATATGTTATATATAATAGAATGTCATTTTTTCCCCTTCCTTGGAAGGGTGACACACAGGTGCTTAGTTTGATCTATTTCTTTATCTCCCCATGAATCGTATGTTTGTAACAATAGGGACAGAATTTTCTCAATTCCAATCGATTAGGCGTATTGTGCCGGTTCTTTTGAGTAATATATCTGGAAATGCCCGTTGATCCCTTATTAACACTG